GAAGTTTTGATAGCTACGGATCACAAAAAACACTAAAATCATAACAGAAAAATGCATTGTGGAAAAATCGATAGTTTCTTTTTTAGTTCCGAAAATGAAACTAAAATTCAAATAGAAAAATAAAAAGAATGTAAATAGTCTTTCTTCTTTTTGTTGTTGCTTGAATATTTTATATTCAATTGAATATAATAAATAACAAGCATTTTTGTTTTCAAATCAAATAAATCATTATTTATCTATAATTCGTTGGAACAAAAAAAGGGGCCCGGCTAGGTACTGACCAGGCCAGGCCATCAGAATAAGAAGGGCCTTTCAAACAAAATCAACACAAAGATGTCTTCTTTTTTTTTTCTTTATTTTTATTTTCTTTTTTATTTATAGGCTCGTTCGAGCCCTTCCTTTATCTAATCTAAAAGAAATTCCTGATTTGTATATCTCTATAGAATAGAGAAAGAAAGACTCCTTACATTATGTGTAATGTAGTAATTCTCTTTTTCAATTGGGAGAGATGGCTGAGTGGACTAAAGCGTCGGATTGCTAATCCGTTGTACGAGTTATTCGTACCGAGGGTTCGAATCCCTCTCTTTCCGGTTCCGTTGATGACTTGATTTATTTATTTATTTTCCAATTTTTAAAATCTTAGTTAAACGTGTGGAATAGATAAAATCCTAAGAAAATTGGAAAATTAACCAAGGAAAAACCCTTTGGATTTTATTCTTCACGTCCAGGATTGCGTCCTGGATCATTAGATAGGAATCCAAAGATGAAGAGAGAAACAAAAAATATCACTACGGTATAAACGAAGAGTTTCAGAGTAAGCATTACACAATCTCCAAGATGATTTTTTTGGAAAAAAAAAGAGAATAGATCTTCCATTTTTCTACCACATATCCTATTTTGACACCAAGAAATGAGGTTTTTCTAGAAATAGAAATGAATTGTCAGAAATTCATTTGGAATAAGAGTTTTTCATTAACAAAAATTTCTTTCATATCCAAATTCGATATTGCGGGAGACCCTAATATAATAGGGTTAGGGTCTTTCACTGGAAAAGGGTCAAAAAAAGGAGGAAATGGGGTAAGCTGGATTTATGGCGACTATCCAAGAATTTCAATGTGTGAATCGAGGGTTGAGACTCTAAAACTTATCTGATTTTATCAATTGTTAGAGAATTTTTTCTCGAAGAAATCATGAATTTTCTAGGATATTATTAAGGATCTCATCGAAAACTTACAGCAGCTTGCCAAACAAAGGCTAAGAGAAAAAAAAACACAGGTATGACTGGCATAACATCTACGATTGGATTCAAAAAAGCATAGGCTTCGGGCAATTTGCCGAAGAAAAAACTACTCGAATAAAGGGCAGAATTAAGACAAATACAGATCAAACTAAAGATATTAAGCATAACAGACATTTTGTTCTTGGAGATAATTGCATTTTGATTGAGTTATTGATATAAGGAAAAAGGAAGAAAGGAAGTAAGGTATACAAAAAATCCTTCTTTTTCTTTGAACCCACCCAATCAAAAATCCTCCAATTCTCAAAGGAGAATAGAAGAAATCATACTTTCATACAATATCTTAATTGAATTATATGTAATGATCAATAAATTAAGTTGAATTCTATATCTATATGGATTAAAATCCTAGTAATAATCTATTCTATAGATATTTGGACTGGAGTTGACAAACAACCAATAACAATATTATTGTTTCTTAGTCTAGATTAAAAATTGATAATGGGGCGTGGCCAAGTGGTAAGGCAACGGGTTTTGGTCCCGCTATTCGGAGGTTCGAATCCTTCCGTCCCAGAGCCATATCCATTTTTTTATAATTTTAGAATAAAGATTGTTTTCTTGAACAACTTTCTGTTTAAAGTCTAATTTTAGATGGAATGTGATTCTTTTTTATCTTATATGAATCATATCTTTTTCATAAACTGAACTGAATCGAGTTCAAATGACACGTATCTGGACCTGAATCCATTTTTTATCAGGTAAGATGAAAACATGGATCAAAACAAAAGAGTTTGAATTCAAAAAAGTTGGGTGGGCTTTTCATCATATGTTAATTCCCTTTGATATTTAGGGAAGTTAGTTACTTGGAAAAACTTTCCATCCCATATCTATTTGAATTTTCAACGATGGATGTATTTTGAATCGAGATGCAAAAGAATCTATATTCCCTATCTCTTATTATTTATCCCGTAAATGAGGGAGTCTAATTAGTAATTAGATTTTTCTCGAGATCTCTGAATTCGAAACAAGAGCTAGTTCTTGGTACTAATTAAATTCAATCAATAGGACTAAAGTCTCTTAGTGGGTTAGACTAAAGCTTGACTAAATTTGGACTTATTGTTTGTCTTTGTAACTAGACAAGTCATTTCCCATACCGGATCGGGATTCCTTTTTTTCTCTATCATTCCCATAGAAAGAATAGGGGAGTGGATAGGAGATAATCAGTATTAATTTAAATATCTGTATCTGTCCAAATCTCATTAACAAATGATCAAATAACATATTTATATATGTTATGGAATCGATGTATTTTCTTTGAATCTCGTTTTTTTTATTTTATTTAGGTATTTTTTTTTGTTTGGCTATAATGAAGAATTGTAAATCTATGTAACGATTGGATTGAGGCAGGGGTTATTTATCCTATCCCTTTTATTCACTTTATGACAAGATTCAATTATTGAAATATTACTCAACCCCATGTTAAACAAAATACATATAAAATGAGGAAATGTTTAGCTTATATGTATCGTTCTATTTCAATGACAATAGTCTTTCGGTTTTTGTGAAAAAGGTTTGGGATCCCGTAAATTTTTTAAACTAAAATTAGTTAAATTAAGTATTATAGAATATCTATAACAGTGACAATTGTTCAGTCTATCTGATAGATATGAAAACCCCTCTCGATTTTTTCGATTTTGATTTTCGCAATCAGATGAAAAGAATAAAGATTCAAATCTTACCTTACATCAGTTTTTTTATCCATCTCATGAAAAAAAAAATGGGATTTCTTTCTTATTTTCTGTGATCTATTTATCTATTTGAAATCAGTGATGGGTCAATAAAAAAAAAAGACTTATCTTTTAATGATGTCTAAATAGGAACCTTTTTCCATTCGAAATAGTTTTAATAAATATTTTGAATGATTCCTTGTAAGTTGAATCTTTGGTACTCAAAAAGTAGGAAATAGGTCAATCTATCCTATTCCTATTGAGTCACTTGAAGTAGCAGACTCAAAAAAAACTTATTTATTCGTTTATCTATTTCTATTTCTATATATATATGTTAAAGATGGTGTCTTGCTAAGACTTCTTCAGAAAAATCTTTACACATATCATATATAGAAGAAAAAGTATAGATTACGCGATGTCTATGTACAACCGAACCAATGACTATTCATGATTCCATGATTGAATCAATTCCATACCGGTTCCAAATTAGAGGAATGTTATGGTAAAACTTCGTTTGAAACGATGTGGTAGAAAGCAACGTGCGACTTGAAGGACAGATCCGTTGTGGATTTTTACATCCGCTATTTTATATTTATATAGGAATGAAGGTGCTCTTGGCTCGACATCGTTTGTTCTGTTCCACTCGAACCCTTCGTTTTTTGTTTTTTGTTGGGTTGTAAATAGTCCACGATGGAGCTCGAGTAGAAAGGATTAATTCATTTCTCGGGGGCAAGGATCTAGGGTTAATGCCAATCAATAAATTGGAACAACTTCGTAAATATATCTTCGAGATAGAAATGGAAAGGATCCAATTTGAGTAAGTTTCCAATTCAAAAGCAAAACCTGTTGGAATTGATCAAACGTTTTCGATCCAAAGTGTATCACGCGGGAATCAACTGTCCGTAGGATTCTTTGATAGAAAGAGAAATCACAAAAAAGGGTATGTTGCTGCCATTTTGAAAGGATTAAGAAGCACCGAAGTAATGTCTAAACCCAATGATTTAAAACAAAGATAAAGGATCCCAGAACAAGGAAACACCATTTTAATTGTCTCGATAGTCTCAATAACTGGATCAGACTGAAGAATCAAAATAGAATTTTAAACGAGACAAACAAAAGGGGGTAAAGACCACTCAATAAATGAAATTTATTAAAGATTTTTTCCTTTAAGCTATTTGAGAGTTATCCAACTTGAGTTATGAGTACGAATGGTTTCTTTTTCATTTTCAGGAAGGAAGAAGAAAAAAAAAAAAGACTTAAATCATAGTCTAATTGATTTTATAGGCTCATTTGTCATTTATTAGAATTCCATACATAGACAAAACTTCGAATCAAATCATTTTTTCTCGAGCCGTACGAGGAGAAAACTTCCTATACGTTTCTAGGGGGGGTATTGTTCATCTACATCTATCCCAATGAGCCGTCTATCGAATCGTTGCAATTGATGTTCGATCCCGAAGAGAAGGAAAAGATCTTCGAAAAGTGGGTTTTTATGATCCACTGAAGAATCAAACTTATTTAAATGTTCCTGCTATTCTATATTTCCTTGAAAAGGGTGCTCAACCTACAGGAACTGTTCAGGATATTTTAAAGAAGGCAGAAATTTTTAAGGAACTTCGACCTAATCAAACGAAATTCAATTAAAGAAATACCAAGGGGGGGGTAGTGATTTGTATATAACTTTGTATAAATTTTCTCTACTATTTTTTTATTTCCCCCCTTAATCCTGCTTTATTCGTATCTATTTCTCATTGCTTCTGTCGAATTCCATGGTCGATAACAACAAAACCTTAGTTTATTGATCATATAAATCTCAAATTCGGACATTTCATTTCTTTCAATTATGTGGTTTTCGTTGGAATTTGACTAACCAACAAGGAATCCAGTTTGCTTATTCCACTTAGATTGATGAAATACATTAAAAATCCGATATTTTTTTTTTTCAATTCTTATTCTCCCATCTACACTTTTTTGTATCTATGTAGATTAGATATCTAGTGTCAATCCAACACAATTTGGAATATTATTTCATTGTT